CGTATAAAACTACGTCGGATCTTTCCCGAAACATAACCTAGAATCATATCTTGATTATCTAAGCGAATCCGGAACATACCGTTGGGAAGGGATTCAGTAATTAAACCTTCATGAATCCATTTTTGTTCTTTCATTCCAGGTAAAGCCTCCTTGAAGTATCAATTGATGGAGGAGGAACGATATTAGACAACCCGCCCCTTTTCTTTTTGTTTTCACAAATAAGAAGTTTCGGACCCAATTCGTATATTAGAAGGATTACCATATATAACACAAAACTTCTCCACCAATTCGTTCTAGTCGAGCCTCTCGGTCTGTCATTATACCTCGAGAAGTAGAAATAATTACAATTCCCATCCCACCTAAAATTCTAGGAATTCGTTGGTAGTTCGAATAGATTCGGAGACCAGGCCGGCTGATCCGTTTTAAATTTAAAAAATTTATATAAGACCTTTTCCTATTCCTTCTATGCCGTAGGGTTAAAACCAAAAAATCTTTTTTTGTTTCTTTATGTTTTCTCACGTTTTCGATAAAACCTTCTCGTAAAAGTATTTTAACAATATTTTCAGTGATATTAGTATATGCTATTCGAACCACCCTTTTTCTATCCATATCCGCATTTCGTATAGAAGTTATTATGTCAGCAATAATATCCCTACCCATGGTGAATTAAATTTATTGGTGCTCCCCAATTTTGATATAATCAACATGTTTTTTTACTTATTTTTTTACTTATTTGTTTATGAATTTAAATTAAAGGAATATGCGTGAGACACAATCTACTAAAAATTCTGAATATATTTCTTAATCTCTTTCTTTCAAATACTTTACTATAACCAATGGTATTATCTTATTTTAGAAGACCTTATAATACCTCCGGAGCTAATGAAACTATTTTAGTAAAATTTAACTGTCTCAATTCCCGGGCAATTGCACCAAAAATTCGAGTTCCTTTGGGGTTTCCTTCTTGGTCAATGACAACCGCAGCATTGTCATCATATCGTATTATCATACCGTTATCACGTTTGAGTTCTTTACAAGTACGTACAATTACAGCTCTGACCACCTCTGATCTTGCTAGGGGCATATTTGGCACTGCGTCTTTGATCACAGCAACAATAACGTCACCGATATGAGCATATCGACGATTGCTAGCTCCTATGATTCGAATACACATCAATTCTCGAGCCCCGCTGTTATCCGCTACATTCAAAAGGGTCTGGGGTTGAATCATATCATTTTTTTAGAATCTATTCTTTCAATGCAAAGCAAAGAGTGAAGAAAAAAAAAAAGAAATATTGTTTGTCCAAAGAAAGAAACCGGCACCTGTTATTGTTTTTTTATCCCCAAGACCCTTTTCTTTTGATTCTTTTTATCCCGAAATAATGAATTGAGTTCGTATAGGCATTTTGGACGATGCTATTGAAATAGCCCTTCTGGCTATATTTTCTGTTACTCCACCCATTTCATAAAGTATTCGACCTGGTTTAACAACAGCTACCCAATATTCAGGGGATCCTTTCCCCGAACCCATACGTGTTTCTGCGGGTCTTACTGTAACCGGTTTGTCTGGAAATATACGTACCCATATTTTTCCACCGCGGCGTGCATTTCGTGTCATTGCTCGTCGACCTGCTTCTATTTGTCTAGACGTGATCCAAGCAGGTTCAAGTGCCTGAAGAGCGTATTTACCGAAAGAAATATGATTACCTCGATAAGATATTCCCTTCATTCTTCCTCTATGTTGTTTACGGAATCTGGTTCTTTTGGGGTTATAGTTGATGGTTGGTTCTGAATTCCATCTCTACTACAGAACTGGACATGAGAGTTTCTTCTCATCCAGCTCCTCGCGAATAATAAAATTTTAAAAATGTCTATTATTCATTTGTATATCTTGCTTTTTTAGCTAACTAAGCATATTAATATTTCTATTTTATATTTTTAAATATCATATTCATATTCTTTTTTTATGTTCTAACGAATATTTGTTTTGTTTTTCTTTTTATCCTATTGGATTGAGCAAAAATTATCAATCCAAGAAGATAAAGTTTTCACGGGCGAATATTGACTCTTTTCGTCGCTATTTTAATTGTAGGGTTAACTCATGACTTTTATTTTCCCAATAGATGAAGGAATTAGTCTCTGGTTTGTTTCGCCATCCCGATCAATGAGTCTGTTTTCAATAGATTTGGATTCACAGGTTCCATCGTTCCCATCGCTTCTTACTTAATGGTTAGGTCTGATTTCTACAACGGAGCTCATAATGAAATTTTTTCTTGAGCCAATTTTCTTAGTCTTTATTGGCTCGAAGCTCTTATTTTTTTTTTGTTCTATGAACGGATTCGTTTTCTTTTTTATGAATCCATATTGATTGATGCTTTATTACATTGCTTTTTTATGAGATGACTCATAAACCTTACATATTGGATGGAATTTTATATCGTTGTTTTTTTTTTTTCTCCCCTTCTTTCACCCTTCCGTTTATCCACATATTTCTTCTTCG